TCTCTATCCTCTCTTTTTCCATTTAAATTTAAATATTTATGTTCGTTTTCATTATAGGATAACAAGATGATTAGAAATCCTTTACTTTTTTTTCAACCCAATCGCTCTTTTGATTTTGGAAATTTTTTTATCAATATACTGTTTCTTATACACACACATCTCCATTATGGAATGGAGAATGGTAATATTTAGGATTCATTAAAAAATCAAGAATACATTTCTGGGAGAAAGCCTTCCCGTATTGGGCACTAATATTTTTTTAACGTCTAATTAGATCGGGTAATCATTCAAATTAAGAACGGAAGCTCGTTGCTTTTTCTTTCCCTATAATCAAAATGAAATTAATTGAAGCCGTGGAGCCCTATCCATTTATTAATTCGACCCAACTTGAAATTGACTTCGGTTTGCTCCCTTTCAATAATTTAAAGAAGGTTTTGTACCGAGCCGGAAAGAATAAAATATTCTCAGAACTCTTAATTGATACGACATGCTATTTTTTCCGTTCATTCCCTTTCAGGATCAGTCGTGGTCTTCCAAACTTTACCGATGGTATGGACGAATCCCTCGCTTCATCTAAATGTGTAAAAGATCCTAGCCGCACTTAAAAGCCGAGTACTCTACCGTTGAGTTAGCAACCCAAATAGAAAAAAGGGTATGTAGATACAATCAGAATAAAACAAAATGATTAAATCAAAGCATTAAACTACGAAATAAAAAAATCTAAAAAAAAATTTTTCTAATCTATTTGGAACATAAAAATGACTAAATAAGATGAAAAAATAAAAAATTTCCCGATCAAAAATAAATAAATAAAGAAATGTAAAAAATGCTAGACCATTCCCTATTTCTATGTTATCCACTTTTTCAATCAAAAATTCGGGTATCAAAGCTAATCCAACGAACCCATCATTTGAATCAACTAAGGTTAAAAATAAAACCTATGGGACGGAAATAAATAGAGCTGCTTATCACGATGAATTATATTTGTTGGATACAATGTTGTCAATATAAAGGTTAAGAAAAGAATACAATGGAAAAAATACAAGAACTTAAATTGAAATAATAGTAAAAAAAGGACTTGTGTTGGATTGGCACTGCATATATACTAAAATTTTTAGTTTAGATGGAGAATAAATAAAGAAGAAGTAGAAAAAGGATTTATGCAATCAATAGTGTATTGAATCAATATAAGTCGAATAAAGAACTTCGATTCCTTGTTTCTTACTTGGTATTAGAGTTCGAATGAAAACCGCCCGATTGCAGGTAATGCCAGAATTTTCGATTTTGTGAGGATCAATCAAATAAGGTTTTCCTTAGAAAAAGATTCTATAAAAGCAATGATAAATAGATACGAATAGAGCAAGAAAAGAAGGAAATTAAATAAAACATAGTATAGATACGATATAGAGCAAGATAAAGAAGGAAATAAAAAAACATAGTATAGAAAAGATATCCAAAATGATATAGAAATCACTATCCTACCCTTAGTTTTTATTTCCTTAATTTAATTGAATTTCGTTTGATTAGGGCAAAGTTCCTAAAACCTCTGCCTTTTTTAAAATATCCTGAACAGTTCCTGTAGGCTGAGCGCCTTTTTCAAGGAAATAGAGAATAGCGGGAACGTTTAAATAAGTTTGATTCTTGATCGGATCATAAAAACCCACTTTCCGAAGATCTCTTCCTTCTCTTCGGGATCGAACATCAATTGCAACGATTCGATAGACGGCTCATCGGGATAGATGTAGATGAAAAAGAACCCCCCCCTAGAACCGTATAGGAAGTTTTCTCCTCGTACGGCTCGAGAAAAAATGATTCGAAGTTTTGTCTATGGATAAAATTATAATAAATAGTAAAGGAATCCGTAAAAGAAATTAGCCTATAATTTAACTCATAGTCATTTTTATTTAGCTTCCTTCCTGAAAAAGAAAAAATCATTTGTACTCATAACTCAAGTTGAATAATTCTCAAATATCTTAAAGAAAAATCTTTAAGATATTTTTTTATTGAGTGGTCTTTAACCCCCCTTTTTGTCTCGTTTAAAATCTATTTAGATTCTTTATTCGGATCCGTGAGACAATTGAAGTGGTGTTTCCTTGTTCTGGGATCCTTTATCTTTGTTTTAAATCATTGGGTTTAGACATTACTTCGGTGTTTCTTAATCCTTTCAAAATGGTAGCAACATACCCCTTTTGTGATTTCTTTCTATCAAAGAATCATACCGACGGTTGATTCGCGCGCGATACACTGTGGATCGAAAAAGTTTTAGTCGTTCCAACAAATTTTTTTTGAATTGAAAATTTGCTCGAATCGGATCCTTTCGATTTCTATATCGAAGATATACTTACGAAGTTGTTCCAATTTATTGATTGGCATTAACCCTAGATCGTTGCCCCTGAGAAATTAATCAATACTTTCTACTCGAGCTCCATCATGAACTATTTACATTACAACCCAATAAAAAAAGAAGGGTTCTAGTTCTAGTAGAATAGAACAAACGACGTCGAGCCAAGAGCACCTTCATTCCTATATAAAATGGTGGATGTAAGAATAAGAATCCACACCGGATCGTGTCCTTCAAGTCGCACGTTGCTTTCTACCACATCGTTTTAAACGAAGTTTTACCATAACATTCCTCTAATTTGGAACCAGTATGGAATTGATTCAATTATGGAATCATGAATAGTCATTGGTTCAGTCGGTACAGAGACATAGTAATTTATATTTTTTCTTATCTACATAGAGAATAAAGATTTTTCTGAAGAAATCTTAGCAAGACCTCGGCTTTTTTTGTATGAATGGAACATTTTTCTATAAATATCTATCTAAAAAAAAAAATATCTAACAGAAATATCCAGAAATCTAAATATAGAAATAACATAACTAAGAGAAATAACACGAATAAATAAATTCTATTTGACTCTGCCTCTTCAAGTGACTCAATAAGATAGACTGACCCATTTCCAACTTCCCAAAGATTCAACCCATAAGGAATCATTACAAATCTTGATAATTGAAAAAGTTTCCTACTTCTACATCATTATTTGAGTCAAGTTTTACAGTAAAGACTACATTTGATTATCATAAGAAAGAAAAATCTCTGTTTCTTTTCGAATCGAATTGTCAATGATTTAAAACAAATAAGCTAAATAGATCGAACAATAAAAATAAATATCATTGTTAAATATTTAAATTTTAATATTTTAGGGATGCAAATTATTTTTCACAAAAATAGAAAGACTATTGTCACTGAAATAGGATAACAATACATACCTATAGGCTAAGCACTTCCTCGTTTTATATGTATTTTCATATTTTGTTTAACCTGAGGTTAAGTAATCTTTCTGCAACTGTGATCTATGTCCCATCTTATCTTTATCTGGATCACAAAAAGATTCAGTTACATTTGCATGTCATTTGAACTCGATTTAGTTCAGTTTGTGAAAAACTGAGATATGATTCCGAAAAGAATCATTCAAAATCAAAAAAGAAAGAAGAATCATATTCTATCCAATATTAGACCTTGAAACAGAACCTTGTTGAACAAAAAAGCTGTATTCGGATACAATGGATATGCTCTGGGACGGAAGGATTCGAACCTCCGAATAGCGGGACCAAAACCCGTTGCCTTACCACTTGGCTACGCCCCATTTATATTTTTATTGGACACTAATACTAATAAAGAATAATATTGGTATTAAGTGTTCGTCAATTCCAGTCCAACTATCTATAGAAAATCTTTATTCTTTATAGAATATATTATAGATTCGTGCTAGGATTTTGACATGTGTATATCTAGAATTCAACTGAATTTATTGATCATTACATATAATTCAATTAAGATATTGTATGAAAGTATGATTTCTTCTATTCTCCTTTGAGAATTGGAGGATTTTTGATTGAGCGGAAAAAGAAGGATTTTTTAGTCTACCTTACTTTCTTCATTTTTCCTTATATCAATAACTCAATCAAAATGCAATTATCTCGACGAACAAAATGTCTGTTATGCTTAATATCTTTAGTTTGATCTGTCTTAATTCTGCCCTTTATCCGAGTAGTCTTTTCTTCGCCAAATTGCCCGAAGCCTATGCTTTTTTGAATCCAATCGTAGATGTTATGCCAGTCATACCCCTGTTCTTTTTTCTTTTAGCCTTTGTTTGGCAAGCTGCTGTAAGTTTTCGATAAGATCTTTAATACTATCCTAAAAAATTCATGATTTATTCGAGAAAAATTATAAGAATTGATAAGATCAAATAAGTCTGACAGTATGAACCTTCGATTTAAACATTGAAATTCTTGGATAGCCACGAGAAATCCGGCTCGCCCCATTTCCCGATTCTAATCCTTTTTCCGGCGAAAGACCTTATTAGGTTAGGGTCCCTTACAATATCTAATTGTGGGTATGAAAGTGATTTGTGGTAATCAAAGACTCTTATTACATTACAAATTTCAACTTCATTTGAATTTCTGAACATTCTTTTCTATTTCTAGAATTCATTTCTTGGTATCAAAATAGGATATGTGATATAAAAATGGAGGATCTATTATCTTTTCTCGTTTTTCTTTTTCAAAAAATGATCTTGGAGGTTGTGTAATGCTTACTCTCAAACTTTTCGTTTACACAGTAGTAATATTCTTTGTTTCTCTCTTCATCTTTGGATTCCTATCCAATGATCCAGGACGTAATCCTGGACGTGAAGAATAAAATAAAAATTTCGTTTTTCTTGCTTGATTTTCCAATTTTCTTAAGATTTTATTTTATCTATTCCACACGTTTAACTAGGAAAAAAATAAAAAGGGGTTTGCGAAATTTCAAAGAAAAAAATAGAAAGTCATCAACGGAAAGAGAGGGATTCGAACCCTCGGTACGAATAACTCGTACAACGGATTAGCAATCCGCCGCTTTCGTCCACTCAGCCATCTCTCCCAATTGAAAAAGATAATTACTATGTTACATTACACATCAAGTAAGGATTAAAGAAAGTATTTCTTTCACATTCTTTATCGTTATTATATAATTAGCAATTCCATTTAGATGCTCGAAAGATCCAAATAGAAAGATAAATAAAGAAGACCTTCTTGCTTTTATTTTGTTCGAAGTGCCTTTTGGGCCTGGCCCGGTCAATACTCAGCCGGGCCCTTTTTTTGTTCCAACGAATTCCCTTTATTTATAGGCAACATACTATAAATAAGATATCCAATTTGGTATCTGTGTAACAATTTCCGTTCTGGGGTTTACATATACTTATAATTTTTGTTATAATATAATGGAAATTGAGAAGGATTTTTGATTCAAAAGAATCAATACTGATTAAGTATGTATCAATTTGTATTTTCTTATGTCATTAGGCAAACCAAATTTTAGATTCAAATCCAAGAATCATTCAGGAATTCTCAGTCAACGAATAGTTAATGGTTCCCATTTGTCATAAATTTTGGCTTTTTTGAATGAAAATATACATTTTATTTTTCAATAGAAAAGTGAGGGGAAGTTTTTCGGCATTGTGTGTTTTGAGATACTATACAATCAATCGAAGGGGTGGATCAAATACAATCAAAAGGGCAAAAAGGGTTTCTTTTATAATTTTTATAAATTTAGAAAAAGGATTAAAAAAAGGATGCAAGATGCAAGTACAATAAACTAAAGTTTAGTAATCCAACCCAAAAAGGGAAAATTTTCTCCTATTGTGTATCGTTTTGGCGGCATGGCCGAGTGGTAAGGCGGGGGACTGCAAATCCTTTTTCCCCAGTTCAAATCCGGGTGCCGCCTCATCAACAAACGAATCGAAATCTCTTATTCTGTCTCTGCTGATACTTGGTTGATTCTAAACATCTGTTCTGGGGATTTTGTAAAAGATTGGAAATCTTTGAATCTAAAATTCAAAGAAAAATTATAATGGTTGAAGCAAGACTTACCGATTCCCTTCTACTGCTAATGTAATGTCTACTGATTGGGATTGGATAGCCGGCGGATAATTCAACTACTAGTTGTGGAAAGTCCTTTCTATACTGTAATCTACATATATAGACTCGCGAGAATCTCTGAGTGTTCAGGCATTCAATCACTATTATGTATTGAGATAGCAATTTCTCTATTTTTACTTATGAAGGGCAACAAAAAAAGGAATGGGCCCTCTTATTTTATTACTACATGTTCCATTAGTAACATTCCTTTGTAGTGTCATTGTGTATTTTACTTGTGTTTAGTCTTTCCCGATTAGAAATCATATAGGAATTTTTTAGAAATGGATTTATTTGATTGCTTCATCAATAGTGTTCGGCCAGAATCCCTTTTTGACTCTGGACCATTGATTCTACTATTATTAGTGAGCAATAATGGAATAATTCTATCATAGAGATAAGGGACATAATTCACATGGATATAGTAAGTCTCGCTTGGGCTGCTTTAATGGTAGTCTTTACATTTTCCCTTTCACTCGTAGTATGGGGAAGAAGTGGACTTTAGAAGCACTCCTAATTTAGTTGAGGAATGAAACGGTATCAATTGTTTTATAGATCGTTCTGCAACGCATTTTTTTATTTGAATTGAAATAATTTTCAAATAAAAATATCTTCATTTCGAAATTCCATTGGATTCTAGTGGAGAAATGTATTCTATAACAATAAAACGATTATTTCAGATTGATCAATAGATGTATCAAAGAAATAGAATTGGGTCCTACATCAGATTCGATCAATAGATGTATCAAAGAAATAGAATTGGGTCCTACATCAATTCCATATATGGATTAATAACTACATATATTGAAGATAGAAGCTAATATAGTAAACCAACTTTATTAGAAAGTCAAGTACAACTTTATACACTACAATAACACTAATAGAGAGTATGGTAAGAAAGAAATTTCTTTCTTACTTACCATACTCTCGGATCTCATAGAATAGCGCCCATTATAGCCCCTTGATTTCATTTAAGACGCAAAAATAGAATCCTTTTCATTTGATTTCTTCAACTATTGATAAGAACTCAGAAGTCAAGTTTCATTTAAAGTAATTAATCATTTTGACTGACTGTTTTTACGTAAATGATAAGTAGAAAAGCAGTAGGAACTAAAATGAACAGTGCAGTAGCAATAAATGCAAGAATATTTACTTCCATAATCTCATCGTTTTTTTTTATTTCACAATAACTCGGGATTTAATCCCATAGAGATGATAAATCTTTCACCTGTCAATTCAATGAATGCATTACCTATCGATGATCTTGAATCGGATCAATATGATGAATAACAATATCTGAGCTATTAAATTAATTCGTCGTCGAGAATTGAATAGTATAACATACGAAGATCTTTTATCCATACCGAATCCAAGATTGGATTCCCGGCCCAATTCAAAATTCCTTTATTTATATTTATCCTTCTTTTCTGTTCTTTCTTTTCTATAACCTACCTTAGGTCTTCCTTGTAGAACCATCAAATGAAGTATCATTTAACCACCCGTCCGTTTCCATTAACTACAAAACCCCAACAAACAATACAA